ATGAAATAAAAAAAACTCTAAAAAACTAAAAAAAAAAGTAGTAGTAGTAAATTACTAAAAATATTAATACATAAAATAAATACAACAAAATATACGAAGAAATTCGACCACCCCCTACATATTTTAGAACCTCCCCCAGAAAAAAACTTGTAATACCGACTCCATTTGGAATTCCATCAACTACTCGTCTATCAAAAAAATAATTTAGTTTAGCTAATCTTCTTACACTTTCAATTAAAGATATTCCATAAAAAGCATCTATGTAACCACGATTATATGACCAATCATATATGACATTTATTATTTTAAAAGTTTTTTTAGTAAGATTTTTAGCAAATAAATTAAGTAAGTTCAAATTTTTTAAAGATGAAAAAACAGGCTTATAGAAAAAAAACGCTATAAATATTCCGAAAAAAGCTATACTGACGGAAAAAGTTGCATTTGTGAAAAATTCATACCAATCCGCAGAATTATTTGAATTTTGACGTAAAAGGTCTATAGAGGGAATTAACAACTTGGATAATATATCCAAATCTATTCCTTCTTGATTGAAAGAAATTCCTATGACCCCAATGAATAAAGTAAATAGTACTAATACAAACATCGAAAATAGCATAGTATTGTCCGATTCATGGGGATAGGACAAAGTTGTGTTGTTAGGACCAAAATAGGTAATATCAATAAAAGGCCGCGTTATGTTTTTTACATTTCTATCAATTCGATGTGGATGTGTCTTCTTCCAAAAAAAAGAAGCCCTTTTATTATTATTCGTTGTTAATAAATCGAATAAATGAATTTTTTTTTTTAACATTTTTTTCCCTTCTTTACCCCATAAAGATATTGAATAGAATGAGCTATTTTTTTTTCCATTGTAATTTTTAAAATGAACGTTTAAATATCCCTCAAAAACAAGTAAATAGATCCGAAACATATAAAATGCGGTTAATCCTGCTGTGGAACAAGCTATTATTGCGAAAGTTGGCGAATACAACCAACTATCATTAAGAATTTCATCTTTGGACCAAAAACAGGCAAAGGGTGGAATACCACAAAGAGAAAGCGTACCCACTAAAAAAGCAGTTTTTGTAATTGGCACATGTTTTGTTAAACCGCCCATAAGAACCATATTTTGACTTTTATCTGGAGAATACCCAACAATAGCTTCCATTGAATGAATAATGGATCCAGATCCTAAAAACAATAATGCTTTTGAATAAGCATGAGTAATCAAATGAAATAAAGCGGCTCGATAAGAACCCATACCTAGAGCTAACATCATATAACCCAATTGAGACATTGTAGAATAGGCCAAACTTCTCTTAATATCCTTTTGAGCAAGAGCTAAAGTAGCTCCTAATACTGCTGTTATTATACCTATCAAAGCGATTCCATTCATTATGGAAGGTATAACTATGAAAAGAGGAAGAAGCCGGGCTACAAGAAAAACTCCCGCCGCTACCATAGTAGCAGCATGTATAAGAGCCGAAATAGGGGTAGGTCCTTCCATAGCATCCGGTAACCATACATGAAGGGGAAATTGAGCGGATTTAGCAACTGAACCAGCAAATAACAGGAAGGCACATAAAGTAACAAACAAAAGATTAACCTCATTATTATAAAAAAAATTATTGAATATTTCAAACAAATCTCTAAATTCCAAACTACCCGTTATCCAATAAAGACCTAAAATTCCTAATAATAAACCAAAATCTCCCACACGATTAGTTACAAATGCTTTTTGACAAGCATTTGCCGCAATAGGGCGTGTGAACCAAAAACCGATTAATAGATAAGAACACATTCCAACCAATTCCCAAAAAATATAAACTTGTATCAAATTAGAACTAGTAACCAATCCCAACATTGAAGTATTAAAAAAACTCATATAAGCAAAAAATCTCAAATATCCTTGATCATGAGACATATAATTGTCACTATAAATAAGAACCAGAATTCCAACAGTAGTAATTAATATTGACATAATAGAAGTAAGTGAATCGATCAAGTAGCCAAACTCTAAAGAAAGATCATTATTGATGGTCCAAGACCATACATATTGATAGATACAACTATTATTTATTTGATGAATAGACAGATCGACCGAAAAAATCATAACAATACTTAACAATAAAACACTAGGAAAAGCCCACATACGACGAAGATTTTTTGTTGCCTCGGGAAAAAGTAGAAGTCCTACTCCTATTAACATAGGAGCTGGAAGTGGAATGAAAGGTATGATCCACGAATATTGATGTGTATATTCCATACAAAAAAAAATAATCAATTTTTTGAATTCTTAATGAGTTTTGTTTCTTATTCGAGGGTTTTATCTCTTTTGAAAGGGTTCGGTTAATAAAAAAAAAAAAATTACGATAGATAGAAATAGAATTTTCTATTGTTAATTATTCTGAATCTTTGTCCAATGCTTCCAATATTGCAAAGCACGAAGTGAAAATTGGTCAAATGATACGACCAAATTACTAGTGAAAAAGAAACTTTTTCTTTTTTCAAAATATTCCAATTTTTTTTTATGATTATTTAGTTATTTAGTATTATTCTATAGAGTGAGGATAAATAATTACACCAAAACTAAAAACATTAATTTCTTTTGATATGAATCATCAAAATATGAATCATAAAAAAGAATCCATATGACCCCAAAAAATAAAAAAATAAGAATTTTTTATTTTTCGTTTTTTATTTCGAATCATTAGTTCATTTTGGAACTAATTGATTCTTTTTCGTTACAATAAAATACATCTATGTTTAGAAAAGTTTCTAAAATAAAAAACGTTATGATATTCAACAGTTTATTTTCCATAGAAAAAAGGAATTAAGATACACCATTTTTAAAGATCATGTATCCTTTCATTTTAATAGATTAACGGCCGATTAAGCGGGATAAGGGTTGGGTTCTTAAACTAACTTTTTCGATGTATTTTATTACATGTATCAATGGAGTAGGACAAAAATAGACAGAGATAAAAATGTATAGTGCTCTTTTTTTTTTTAAGAATTACATAAAAGATTACTAGGAATAAAATAGAAAAAAACTATGTGATTTTTTCCACATTTTTTTTATGAGGAGTATAATAAAAAAAAAAAAAAATAGATAGATAATAGGTATATGACTAATTAAAGAACAATTCGTTTTGAACAATAGATGTCTTTCACATCCAATTATAGCAATGAATAAACTAGTATAATTTTTGAATGGCAGTTCCAAAAAAGCGTACTTCTATATCTAAAAAAAGAATTAGGAAAACCATTTGGAAAAAGAAGGGATATTGGGCAGCATTAAAAGCGTTTTCGTTAGCGAAATCTCTTTTTACGGGGAACTCAAAAAGTTTTTTTGTACAACAAATACAAACATTGGAATAATCTGAATTAGCTGGATTCAAAAAATCGTCTAATTTCTTTATTCTTTTTTTATTTTGAATTTCATTTCGTTTTTCGTTATATATATAATATATTTTTACAAAGAAAGGAAAGCATTTTTTTTTTAATGGAAAGGATCAATAGAAAATTGAACCTATTTTGCTTTTGTGATATGTAGAATAATAATTCTTTTTTATACTGAATTCTAAGCAAAATGATACTTTATTCATTTTTCAATTTCAAAGAAAAAGAATAAACACAACAAGGTTTCAACTTTTTTTTTTTAGTTTTAAGTATGTTTTCACATTTTTATTTTTAGGGATGGGGATTCTTATTTTCCCCATCGACCAAATAATATAAATATAATTAATATAATACTAAAATGAATAAAAAAAAAAGAGTTTTTTATTTATTTTAGTATTATTATATTATTATTTATTTCTATATGATATGATTTATATATGATTATATCATTTATAAAAAATTTATTTCTCTATTTATCCATATTTTAGAATATATATAAATAAAAAAATAAAAAATAAATTTATATAATTATATAAATCCTTTGAATGTAGTGCTCAAATTGTCATTCATAAAAATACTATTTTTCTTTCAGTGAAAAAAGAAAGATGCAATTTTTTAGATTCATAAATAAAAAATGAATCAAATCATTAAAAAATGCAAATGGGAAAGAACATTTTTTTTCCATTCATGAATTGAAGTCAGAACTATTTAGTTCCAATGATGCCATTTTGAGAGAGCATAAACTATGAAAAACAAAAAACCCCACTTTGTATTGTTAAGTTAAAAAAAAAGGAAAATGGACACTATAAACAAAAAAGAACTAGAATCCAAATTCTTATTTGTTTTTGGAATTGGAGCATTCAAATCTTAAAATCAAAATTTTTTAATGTTTCAAAATAGATTTTTACTAAAGAAATATTGCATTTGGATTGACTCTTTCAATCTCGACGATTGAATAAGAATCAGTTATTATGATTTCGAGCAAGCCGCTATGGTGAAATCGGTAGACACGCTGCTCTTAGGAAGCAGTGCTAGAGCATCTCGGTTCGAGTCCGAGTGGCGGCATGGCATCTTCTCTTCTAAAAGAGTAAGTCCTATAATGAATTCAATTCCCGATTTCCATTCCTCTAATTAGTAATTAGGTAGTTAGTAATTAGAGGACCAAACGTTTTTTTATTCATTCTTTTATATGATATTTTCAACCTTAGAGCATATATTAACTCATATATCGTTTTCGGTCGTATTAATTGTAATTGCAATTAATTTGATAACCTTATTAGTCAATGAAATCGTAGGACTCTGTGATTCGTCCGAAAAGGGCATGATAGTAACCTTTTTCTGTATAACAGGATTATTAGTTACTCGTTGGATTTTTTCGGGCCATTTACCATTAAGTGATTTATATGAATCATTAATCTTTCTTTCGTGGGGTTTTTCCATTTTTCATATGGTTCCGTGTTTTAAAAAGCATAAAAATCATTTAAGCACAATAATCGCACCAAGTGCTATTTTTACGCAAGGCTTTGCTACTTCGGGTCTTTTAACCCAAATGCATCAATCGGCAATATTAGTACCCGCTCTAAAATCCCATTGGTTAATGATGCACGTAAGTATGATGGTATTGGGGTATGCAGCTCTTTTATGTGGATCATTATTTTCAGTAGCTCTTTTAGTCATTACACTTCGAAAAGTTATAAAAATGATTGGTAAGAACAATCATTTTTATTTTTTAACTGATTCATTTGCCTTTGCTAAGATCAAATACATGAATGAAAGAAAAAATGTTTTACGAAACACTTCTTTTCTTTCTTCGCGAAATTATTACAGGTCTCAATTTATTCAACAATTGGATCGTTGGAGTTATCGGATTATTAGTCTAGGATTTATCTTTTTAACCATAGGTATTCTTTCAGGAGCAGTATGGGCTAATGAGGCATGGGGATCATATTGGAATTGGGATCCAAAGGAAACTTGGGCATTTATTACTTGGACCATATTCGCGATTTTTTTACATACTAGAAAAAATAAAAAATTGGAAGGTGTAAATTCTTCAATCGTGGCCTCTATGGGCTTTCTTATAATTTGGATATGTTATTTTGGGATCAATCTATTAGGAATAGGACTACATAGTTATGGTTCATTTACATCTAATTGAATTAAAGTGAGTGTGAGTAAAAGGGTCTGACAAATACAAACACAGTAAGCATATATATATAAGAAAACTTCGCATAAATCGTCGAGAACCCTTTCAATCAAATAATGTAGTGATTCAAGGGGTTCTCATAAACACCAAACATATCCGATTACAATTCATTTTTTTTTTTTTTTAATTTAAGATATTTAAGATAAGAGAAGAAAAAATATTTCTTTATTCATTGTACAATGGACACTAAAAAAAAATAGGATTTTTTGCTATTTTTGGGGTTTATTCATTTACTTATGAAAACTATCTAATCTATAAAAAATTAGATAGAATAGCTTCAACCTTGTCAACTGATAATGAGAAAATGAAATCCGGATAAATACCAATACCTATTACAGGTAGAAGGATAGAAATCAAAATAAATAACTCTCGCGGACCAGAATCAAAAAAATAAGAGTTTGGTGTATTAAAAAGCTTGTATCCATAGAACATCTGACGTAACATAGATAATGAATAAATAGGAGTTAATATCATTCCAATTGCCGTTACAAAAGTGATTAGTATTTTTGTCATTAAAAGATATTTTGGACTGGTAATTATTCCCAAAAAGACTATCAATTCGGCAACAAAACCACTCATGCCTGGCAATGCAAGAGAAGCCATCGATAAGATACTGAACATCGTGAATATTTTTGGCATTGGGATAGCCATTCCGCCCATTTCGTCGAGATAAAGAAGACGTATTCTATCATAACTCGTTCCTGCCAAGAAAAAAAGCGCAGCGCCAATAAATCCATGAGAGATTATTTGTAAAATGGCTCCGTTGAGTCCCGTATCGCTTATACAACCAATTCCTATAATTATGAAACCCATATGAGATACGGAGGAATAGGCTATTCTTTTTTTTAAATTCCGTTGACCAAGAGATGTTGAAGCTGCATAGAGTATTTGAATTGAGCCTAATATCATTAACCAGGGAGAAAATATAGAATGAGCATGGGGTAATAATTCCATATTAATTCGAACCAATCCATACGCTCCCATTTTTAATAAGATTCCGGCTAAAAGCATACAAGTACTGTAATGTGCCTCGCCGTGGGTATCTGGTAACCAGGTATGTAAGGGTATAATCGGTGATTTGACAGCAAAAGCAATAAGAAATCCAATATAGAATATTATTTCTAGTCCCACAGGATACGATTGATTAGCCGATGTTTCAAAATTTAATGTTGGTTCATTGGAACCATATAAACCGATACCTAGAACTCCCATTAATAAAAAAATGGAGCTTCCTGCAGTGTACAAAATAAACTTTGTAGCTGAATACAAACGTTTCTTTCCCCCCCACATGGATAAAAGTAGATAAACGGGAATTAATTCTAATTCCCACATGATGAAAAAAAGTAAAATGTCTCGAGAAGAAAATGATCCTATTTGACCGCTATACATTGCTAACATCAGGAAATAGAATAATCGGGATTCCCGAGTAACCGGCTGAGCCGCTAAAGTAGCTAAAGTGGTTATAAATCCCGTCAGTAAAATAGGTCCTATAGAGAGTCCATCGATTCCGAATCGCCAGTAAAAATCAAAAAAATTGATCCATTTAAAATTATCCGTCAGTTGGATTAATGGATCGTCCAATTGGAAATGATAAGAGAATGCATAGGTTGTTAGAAGGAGATCCATTAAGCAAATAAAAATAGTATACCATCGAATTACCTTATTTCCTCTATGAGGAAATAAGAAGATTAAGGAACCTGCGGATATTGGCAAAACTACAACTATTGTTAACCAAGGAAAATAATTCGTGGTAAAAATAAGATACACTTGGGCCAGAAAAACCCGTGCTCAAAATAGAAAAAATTTTTGATTTTTTATTTTGAGTACGGGTTTTTGTCAGTAAAAAAAATGTATTCGTGTGGGGTTTTTTGAAACGTATTAATAAGCTAGACCCATGCTTCGAGTCGTTTCATGCCATAAATAAACTCGAACACTCAAGAAATCCGTTGGACAGGCGGATTCGCACCTCTTACAACCAACACAGTCCTCTGTTCTTGGAGCAGAAGCAATTTGTTTAGCTTTACATCCGTCCCAAGGTATCATTTCTAATACATCTGTGGGGCATGCTCGGACACATTGAGTACATCCTATACACGTATCATAAATCTTTACTGAATGTGACATTGGATCTATTAATTTTTGAACATCAGCAATTTTCGATCTAGTAAACTTAGAAATGAATCATATATTTAGACACCAGATGAATCAACGATTTACCAGAATTTTGCTAATCAATCGACTTCTGGATCAATTCATAAGTCATAAGAAGAAGGCCAAGATACTTTGATTTCTTACGTTTTCGCAACCACGATCATACGTTGTGTATCATACATGATAATTTGAATTGAGGAATATTAGAATTTCCATACTCTAATTTTTTTTTATGATTAATATTTTTTATTTATTCAACAAATTCGCTTGATTGATACGAGTTGATTTTCTATTACGATAAATTGACGAAACAATAGCCGGCCCGATAGCTGCTTCAGCGGCTGCAATAGCCATAACAAAAATGGAAAAAATATTTCCTTTTAATTGGCGACTATCGAAAAAATCTGAAAATGTTACAAAATTAATATTAACCGCATTCAGTATAAGTTCAAGACACATAAGGGCTCTAACCATATTTCGGCTCGTTATCAATCCATAGATACCGATAGAAAATAAATAGGCACTCAAAACAAGTACATGTTCAACCATCATTGACCAACTCCTTATCAATTTCGATTTATTTTCAATATGAACAACAATTCAACGGATTCGATTGACTAGTGACTAGAGAATATAACAAACAAGTACGGACCCAAAGAAAAATATTGCTAATAAATCGAATCGAATAAAAAAAATTTAAACATAAACAATCTTTCACTTTCACATATAATTGAAAGGAAATGGGTGGGATAAAGATAAAATAGAACAAAATTCAATTTTGATTGATGTTGCTAGTTCTAAAGATTTCTTACTGGCGAGCCACGACAATTGCACCTATCAAAGCAGCTAAAAGAATTATTGAAATGAGTTCAAATGGAAGAAAAAAATCTGTTGATAAATGAATTCCAATTTGTTGACTATTACTTATCAAATCTTGTTCTATAATCTGATTTGATCTTGTAGTCCAAATAATCCCGTACCATGATGTATCTGGAATAGTAGTCATTAGTGAAAGAAAAATACTTGTACAAACTATCAAAGTAACTCCATCCCCAACGGTCCAAAGATGAAAATCTTGGTAATATTCTGAACCATTCATGAACATCACAGCAAATATGATTAAAACGTTTATAGCTCCCACGTAAATAAGTAGCTGTGCTGCAGCTACAAAATGGGAGTTTGATAAGATATAGACTAAAGATATACAAACAAGAACCAGTCCCAAGGAAAAGGCAGAAAAAATGGGGTTGGTAAGGAATACAACTCCTATACTTCCTAATACAAGACCTGATCCCAGAAAGACGAAAAGAAAATCATGTATCGGTTCAGGCAAATCCATTATATGTAAAATAAAAGATAAAAAAATCGAAATCTCATGACCTTATTGATACGACCAGGAAAAAAGTTTAGATACTAAACTTCTAATTGAATTAAATCCTAACAGTTGCAGCTAAAGAGCGTGAATTGATATCGGTACAGTTGCAGTTATAGAACGAATCTCATTCTTTATACAGCAGTTAGAAACTATAATATAATAATATATAAAATGATATAATTTTATTTTATTTGAATTGTTCGAATTGTATAATCGTCAATTACTGACATTGGTAAACGGCCCAAAGCAATTTGATTATAATTTAATTCGTGACGATCATAAGTCGAAAGTTCATATTCTTCAGTCATTGATAAACAATTTGTTGGACAATACTCAACACAGTTACCACAAAATATACAGATCCCGAAATCAATACTGTAATTAAGCAATCGTTTCTTTCGAATATCAGTTTCCAGTTTCCAATCAACAACAGGTAGATCTATAGGACATACACGAACACATACTTCACAAGCAATGCATTTATCAAATTCAAAATGGATTCGACCGCGGAAACGTTCCGATGTGATTAATTTTTCATAAGGATATTGAATAGTTACGGGTAAACGATTTGCGTGGGATAAGGTAATCATGAAACTTTGACCAATGTACCTTGCAGCTCGTACTGTTTGTTGCCCATAATTCATGAACCCAGTTACCATAAGGAACATATCGTGAATATCTATGAATATTTTTGTTTTGTTTCTTTCTCTTGTGTGAAACAAGTTATGAATATAGAATATCAATCTTTTACAGTGAAAGCAGTTGAGACGAAGTTGTTAATAATAGATTACCGAGAGAAATAGGTAAAAGAAATTTCCATCCAAGATTTAATAATTGGTCCATTCTTAGCCTAGGCAAAGTCCATCTTGTTGTGATAGAAATGAACAAGAACAAATAAGTTTTAGCTAATGTAATAAAGATAGCAATTGTAGTTCCAAAAATCCCACATGTTTTATTTATTTCAAAAAGTTCAGAACCGAATATGTACGGAATAGAGATATTCCAACCGCCCAAGTAAAGAACTGTTACAAATAATGAAGAAGCTAATAGGTTTAAATAGGAAGCAACGTAAAATAAACCAAATTTGATACCAGAATATTCGGTTTGATAACCTGCTACTAATTCTTCTTCTGCTTCGGGTAAATCAAAAGGTAATCTTTCACATTCCGCTAGGGAAGAAATTAGAAAGACGATAAAACCTATAGGTTGACGCCACAAATTCCATCCCCAAAAACCATATTTTGATTGCGCATCAACTATATCAACTGTACTTGAACTGTTAGATAATCTTAGTCGATGATAACATTACTGTTTCCATCGCTATTACAGAACCGTACATGAGATTTTCACCTCATACGGCTCCTTGAAGGTCAAAAATCTAAGGACCGGGCCGCTTATTTATCTTCATATATCCCTAGGATAAATAGAAAATCTATCGGATGGTCCTGAATTAGACCAATTGAATTCTGTCTGTTATTGTTATAATTATAAATAATTATTATAATCAATTTTTAAATTCTATTATATGAATATAATAATAAATAGAAAAAGGTACTTCTGAATTTATCTCATCCCTTAAGAATTGAAAATTGTTGAGTAATAACTTAACTTAATTTTTCAATAAAATACTCCTTTCGAGTTATCAATAACCCGTCATTTTCCATTACGAAAAAGAATTAGACATTAGTTTATGAATTAGGGTATGAATTCTATATCCATGAATATGGATATAAGAAAGAATAAAAAAAAGGATCCCTCTAAATTTTTTTTTATTGTAATTGTATTATATTTATATTTTTCTTTTTTTTTCGTTCCTATTCTTCTTTTTTTTATGTGCATAAAGGGGACTTCCACAAAATTAAAGGATTATTTCGTTTCTGATAGTCATTTATTTAATCAGTGGATAGGAGCATACTCTGGATCGGAATTGTGGGGAGTACTGCTTGATTATTTCTACCAACTTAAAGCCCCAATTAGTATTCTTTCTTTTATTATGCAGAAATGTTCTTTTGAATAATTTACATAATCTCCATTACTAATCCTTTGTGTATCTTGGTGTTTCTAACCATCCACTCATTTTTTATTAATTCCCCTTATTTATTTTATGGTAATACATGTATTGTAATTCATACAAACGGTAGTCAAAACTCAATTCAATTCAATAAGGTTGGTCTTTTGAGCCCGCTTCAAGATAGGATGACTAATCAACCAATCTTGGGGTAAACGGTCTCTCCGCTTATAATTTTTTTTCCACTTAATTCTTATACATAGAAACTGAGACTCAATATTTTTACTGCAAATTCAAACCCTATTATATTACATAATATATTAATTATTATTAATTATACTAAATATACTAATTCAAATCCTATTCTATTTCTAAATTCAAATTAATATACATATACAAATTAAATAGAAGCTGTTTTTTTTTTTCACTCATATAACTATCTGATTTAGTTCATCAATCCGAATTCCGAATAAAAAAAGAATATAATAATGAAAATGAAATGAGGATATCTATTCAATTTATTCTACCCCTTTCTTATAATCCTATAAAGAATAAAAAAAGGAACATGGAAAAGTTTCTGTCTCAACGAATCGCACGTAGAGATATGGATAACACACATAGAGTTAATGGTATTTCATAACTAATCGATTGAGCAGTAGCCCGCAGACCACCCAAAAAGGAATATTTATTATTTGACCCATATCCTGACATAAGAAGTCCAATGGGAGCAATACTCGAAATAGCAATCCATAAAAAAACACCGATATTGAGATCGGCTAAAACAAAGTTATAGCCAAAAGGAATTACTGAATAGCTTACTAGAATTGATATGACTGATATGGATGGTCCGATACTGAATAAACGCGTATCCCCTCTAGATGGAAGAAGATTCTCTTTGAAAAGTAGTTTTGTTCCATCTGCTAGAGCTTGAAGAACTCCCAAAGGACCGGCGTATTCAGGTCCAATACGCTGTTGTATACCTGCGGATATTTCTCTTTCTAACCATACAATCACTAGTACACCTATTGTGATTCCCAATACAAGAGTAAAACTGGGAACAAGTACCCATATAATTCCATAAACCTCTTTTAAAGATTCCAATCTGGAAAAGGAATTTATATCTTGTACTTCCGTTATATCAATCATCATTTCAACGATCAACTTCTCCCATAATGATATCTATGCTACCTAGTATTGTCATAATATCAGCCAATTTCATTCTTTTAACTAACTGAGGAAGAATTTGCAAATTTATAAAACCCGGTGGACGAATTTTCCATCTCCAAGGAAAACCATTCTGATCGCCTATTAGAAAAATTCCTAATTCTCCCTTTGGCGCTTCAACTCTCACATAAAGTTCTTGTTTCGGCAATTCAAAAGTCGGAGACGGTTTTTTACTAATGAATCTATATTCAAAATCATTCCATTCTGGATCCTTTTCTCTATCAAAACAGCGTATTTCTAAATTTTCATATGGTCCCCCCGGAATTCCTTCCAGAGCCTGTTGAATAATTTTTATGGATTCCATCATTTCACCAATTCGGACTAAATAACGAGCTAACGAATCTCCTTCTTTTTGCCATTGAACTTCCCAATCAAATTCCTCGTAACACTCATAATGATCAACTTTACGTAGATCCCATTGTATTCCAGAAGCCCGAAGCATTGGTCCCGATAAACCCCAATTTATTACTTCCTCTCCATCAATAATGCCTACTCCCTCAACCCGTTCTAAAAAAATAGGATTTCGCGTAATAAGTTTTTGATATTCAACAACCCCTGTTAAAAAATAATCGCAGAAATCCAAACATTTATCTATCCAGCCATGAGGTAGATCAGCCGCTACTCCCCCGATACGAAAAAAATTATGCATCATTCTCATACCCGTGGCAGCTTCGAATAGATCATATATTAATTCTCTTTCTCTGAAAATATAGAAGAAAGGAGTTTGTGCACCAATATCTGCCATAAAAGGTCCCAGCCATAGTAGGTGAGAAGCTATACGACTCAACTCCAACATAATTACTCGGATATAGCTGGCTCTTTTAGGTACTTGAATATTTCCTAACTGTTCCGGTCCATTTACAGTTATTGCCTCTGTGAACATAGTAGCTAAATAATCCCAACGCGTTACATAAGGCAGATATTGTATAATTGTTCGGTTTTCCGCAATTTTTTCCATTCCCCTATGCAAATAACCCAATATTGGTTCACAATCAATAACATCCTCGCCATCTAGAGTAACAATGAGTCGAAGAACACCGTGCATTGATGGGTGGTGAGGACCCATATTGACTATCATGAAGTCTTTTCTTGTAGCTGGGGCATTCATAGATTTTTCCTCGATTCATTCTTCCATGAATTGCTTAAAAATCAAAAAAAGTTCATCAAAATTCAAGGTCTAAAAAATCGAATAATTAAAAAAAGACTCTTCAAATTAACGAGTTTGTGACTCCCGAATATCCAACTGACTAATTAATTTTTTATAACGTATTACATTTTTCTTTGACAAATAAGACAGTAGGCGTTGTCGTTTTCCCAGAATTTTACGTAAACCCCTTTGAGATAAATAGTCTTTTCCATGTAATTCCAAATGTGAAGTAAGTCTTCGTATCTTATTGGTGAAATTCAATACTTGAAATTCAACCGATCCGGAATTTTCGTCTTTTTTTTTTTTTGAAATACCTGGTATAAATGAATTTTTTACCATAAAATGAAAGCTTCCCTTTCCCCCTCTATTTTGTTTTTTTATAAAAATTGATATTGATCAGTAATAATAATGACACTCATTTTTTATTTGGTCTATATAAAAATCTTAATTTACTTAAGAATTCCTGATTTTTTTTTTTCTTTTCAAATCAAATTATTATTAATCAATCCAATTCAAATAGGTATACAAAAAATACTATATTTATGCATTCACAACAATTAAATTGTAGACTTAAAAAAAAAAAGATTTTGTTGATTCATTTCTAGATCTAATGGATACATCATTGAATTAGTATCATGTCTCAGAATAAAAGTAAGACAATGTATGTGTGCATCTATTTGTCTTCGCATACCAGATATGTTAGAAGAAATAGAATAAATCAACAAAATCTATATATAGATTAACGAATTTTCAATCGCGGATACATATGTATCCTTACCATACTGAAACGGCTGCCATTATTGGTATCAAACCAATAGCGATTCATACAAGCTAAATCTTCTAATCGATAATTTGGCCAAAGAAAAAATTTGAAATTAGTTAGTTTTTTTTTATCTCTATCAAGATCTTTACTTTTATCCAAAACTTGACAGCAATTATTCACTTTATTCTCATTGTCAAATGCCGTATTTCTATGTACACTATTTATATTTCTAGGTTTGAAACAAATTAGAATTCTCAATTCTCTACGACGTCTCGCGGATAAAAGATTTTCAGGAACAAGCAAATCATAATGATTTTTTTCTTTATTTTCAGTCATCTTTTGATCTCTGGGAATGGATTCATCCAAATTTCTCCTATCAACATAGCTTTTTTCTCGGTATCTTTGATTAATTTGGTGCTTACTCTTATGAATCAACGAAACGCCTATGGTTTGATACATAAGAAATTCTTCATCATTTTTTCTAGACAGACGAACTGGTTCGATAATCAATATTCCTTTTTTCATCAATTCTGTATTTTTCTGCAATCCCGTAAGAGTTAAATCCTTCTGATTCTGAATTACCATAATATCGAGACTTAGTTCTCCTCTTTGAGTAGAGGCTATAGCAATTTCTTTTAGATTTACCAGTCTAAGCAGGAGACAATATACTTTGATATTATTCATTATTCTTTGATTTAAGCAATCGTGCCAGTTCAATTGAAAAAGCAAATACCTTCTTAGGAAGAAATTGAGTTCTGCTTCTATGTTGTTCTTGTATTTCTTTTTCTTTATACTCCCTTTTTTCATGTCCGATTCTGCATCATCTTCTTCAACATCTTTTTCGTGGTTTGAGAGAGATGATTCAAGATGGACTTGATCCGTGTATTCTGTTTCTTCTTGATTTCGAGTCCCTAACTCGAATTCTAATTCAAGAGATTTTTTTTTTTTCGATGGTTTTAAAATATCTATTTTTTTCTTTCCTGTGATGTTTTTATTTTCACTACCATCTTTATTTATATTAAAATTGAAAAAAAGTAATTTGATTGGTATGATCCACGGTTTACTTGTATACGCATTATAAAATATCCAAAATTTGGAGAAGAGCCAAGATTCCAGATTTGATATGGAACGATTTTGTATTTCTACATTCATTCCCATCCAATCAAAAAAGGCTTTTTTTTGATTAGATGGGTTGATTTCTCGATGAATCGGAAAACAATAAATGATATCGATCCAGGCTTCCAAATCAACTTTATTTCTAAGACAAAAATTAAGAATTCTCCAATCAAAAAACTTTCTATCCAGATATGTTTCCATATCTGTAATATAATTTTCGACTATATAATTCTTGATAGGGATATCATCCTTCATATCAAATAATTTTTTTTTATGTGTGTTGCAATTATAAGAAATTGTTTGGTTATTATTTGCTTGGAACGGCGATCTATATCCATAAATAGATGAGTATTTCTTATCTGCATAATTAATGGATTTATATGATAAAAGATCATATTCATATTGTTTTTTAATTTGATTTTTTTGATTTGTTAATGAATCTATTTCTTGTTTTTTGTAAGAAATGAATCGGTTTTTTTTATATGAATCACATTTGGTTAAATTCTTATTTTGAACCACACGATGCTCATTGATTCTATTTCGCCATTTTTTTGGTACTAATCTCGACCATCTACTCTGAGATAAATTGTATTGATAATAACCCTTTAACCAATTTGTCCATTGATTCATTACAGAATTGTGAGGGTTCTTATGTCTTAATTTGGAATGAAACATTCCTTGTACTCCAAAAAAAGAATCCTTTATTTCATTCTTAAGAAAAAGCGATGTTCCATGATATTCAAAAACCGATTGTAACTTATACTTATATAAGTTAATAACTTGGGTTTGTGATAATTTGTAAAATACATATGCTTGTGATAAAGAGGATACATCACAAAAATTCTGTGAATTCGTATTACTAATATTATAAATTGACTTTTTTATAGTTGAAAAAATTCTAGTTTTATCAATTCTTTCTTCATTTGTTTCATTATTGTAAATGTATTTATTAATCATTTTTTTTGTTAATTCAAGAAAGAGTTGTACATTGATCCTAGGAATATTAATGATACATAGAAATATATCTATGTATACGCTTTCAATGAAAAATTGAAAAAAAAAATGTGCTTTACGGGTTAATCGAACATTTATTCTTTGTAATATCTGCCAAAGATTTTTTTTGAATTCTAATCTTTTAGCGCCAAAAGTTGTTTTGTTAGAACTAATATCTATCTCTGGAGTTAGAAACTCCTTTTTCTTGTCTTTTGTAATTTTTTCTATTTCCTTTATGATTGCCTTTGTTCTATCATTCAGATCTTTTATTTTTTTTTCTGTCAATGAGTAATTTGTCCAATTAATAGATTGAATTGGAATGGACAATTCGTAAATCATTGGATTACTGTTACTGATTGTTGAATCTTTTTTAGTTTCATTCAATTCATATATTTCTCTCAATCCAAATATCAATAAAAGATTTGAGACTTTTTTGATTTTTTCTTTTAAAAATAGAAGACTTTTCAGAATACTTTTGATGATCCATTTTGCTGCTTCTTTTAAGACATTTAGAAACAATTTGGTTATTTCGTTTAAAACTTTTAGAACTTGAAAAAGATTCTTTTTCCAATTTTTTATTTTTTTTTTTAGTTCTTTAAAAATGGGATCAAAAAATGAAAGTCGATTTCGGGGAGAAGAACCAAAGGGCAATTCGACTTCCATTCCCAAAACTGTTAAAAAGCAAAAATCCATTTTTTTCGCTTTTTTTTTTTTCATTGGGTTTTTTTCTTTTTGAGGGGATCGTAGCTTAGATTTGTGCCAAGGTTTGAGACGAAAAGGAAATAAGATCTTTATCTGAATACCGTCTGTTAACCAGTTTTTCGGAAATTCTGTTTCGGATAATTGAACGCCATTATAGGTGCATTTAATATACATTTCTCTATTCCAATCTTTTAAATCCTCTGACCATTCGGGAAATTGAAATAATAACATACGAACGATATTTTTAGTTATTATCAATGAGGGTAATAGAATATATTTTCTAAGAATCGATTGGGTTACTAATAAAAAACCTCTTATTATTTGAGCAAATATAATGCTATCCCAGGCCTCGGCTATTTGTATCCGCTTTTTTTCTTCTTTTTCGTCTTCTTTTTCTTTTCTTTTGTCTTTTATCT